TCAATGTCATCTTTTACTTCCTTTTTTTGATTGTCTGAGTATTCAGCTAAGACCATTCCAATGCTCCTTTTCGCCATGCATAAACTGAACCAACAATTGGGATAAGCACAAAAATTAAAGCTTCCATAAAGACAGATACACCTAATACATCGAAACTCATTGCCCATGGATAAAGAAAGACCGTTTCAACATCAAAAACAACAAAAACTAGAGCAAACATGTAATAGCGGATTCGGAATTGTAACCAAGCATCCCCCATGGGTTCTATACCCGATTCATAACTAGAGAGCTTCTCTGGTCCTTCACTAATCGGAGCTAAAACTCCGGAAATTACAAATGCCAAGATAGGAATAACGCCTGATATTATTAGAAATGCCCAGAAAATATCATATTCGTGAAGCAGAAACATAAATGTACTCCTATTAAGGTGGAATAGGCTGAATTATTCGATTGGAATTTTCAATTCATCCGGAACTTCTTAGGCGAAACGAGAATTTCTTTTGATCAAATCAAACCGCATAGTTTAGAATTTGTTTGCTATAAGGCATGTCTTGTTTAAAGATTCATACAACGGAACCCCGCTTACATTTTTTTTTCATTAAAAAAAAAATGCAATTTCAGTAGTCATATGGGTAAAATGGCTAAAGATTTCTAGCATATTCCACTCAAAGTATTCTTTTCATTAAAATGTGGAGGATCCTCATTTCTTCTATTGATTCGATAGTAAACATAATCTAATCTAATGCACCAAACAATTCCATTTTCTTTCTTTTCCTTGTCCTAGATGAAAATTTTTATTTTCCTTAATAACACTTAGTAAAGTCAAACCAACGAATGATTTAGGTTTCGCTACAAAAAAGGTTTGTTTTAGAGCAAACCTACACTACATAATGAAAGATACCACAAAGTGGTAGAATCAACGGAATCATAAATGATCCACATAAAATACTTACATAAAATACTTATAATCTAATATAGAGGAAATGAAAACTAGATTAAACTAAAATAGAGAATGTCTACACAAAACAAAAATAGAATGTATTAGGGCTATACGGACTCGAACCGTAGACCTTCTCGGTAAAACAGATCAAACTGATTATTATCGAAATGATTCGAACTGTTTCAAAGACCCAACATGCATTTTTTTGCATTGGGCTCTTTCATCAACTGATGTAAATATCAGTTAGTCCACCATATTTTATCTTTACAGGAAAATAAGAGGATAATGAGATGGTTCCATGTGCTCTGATTCATTATTTGTATTTTGATACAGGAGCAATACCAAAGTGTTTCAAAGAAGGGTTACCTTGACTTAGGTCTGCTTCCGGCCTAGATCAACCTAAGTGAAATGGAATTTCTATCGCTCCGCTGCAAGAGTCAAATATGAAACTTCATACACCTTAAAGTTCATAGGACGAAAAGAGTTTCTTTTGAGGACCTTATACTCATTATGCCTAGCATTGAATGGACTGGGTATTTACCTTATCAATTATCAAATTAATGGCGGGTTCCATTTGATTGGGCACCTGAATTCGAACCCGAATCGGACCGAACCAAATATTTGTCAGGCTATTGTTCTCTTGTTCCCTCGAATCTATGGAGTAAGACATCGATTTTTCTTTCTCAATAAGAGAAATTATGTTCATTGCATAACGGGCTCCCTTGAAAAGCATTGGCGCACGTGTAAACGAGGTGCTCTACCTAACTGAGCTATAGCCCTTGTCATAGATATCTTAACATATGGATAATCTCTTGTCAAGATGGGTATTCCATGATACTACACGATAGCTCTCTGATCCGTTTTAATGGATTGGTATTGCTTAGAAATGATATTCCACCTATAATCCCCGAAGCGAGGGGTCCTTTTTTTGTGATAATAAATAACCTACTTAACTCAGTGGTTAGAGTATTGCTTTCATACGGCGGGAGTCATTGGTTCAAATCCAATAGTAGGTAAGGTAGAACTTATTAGATACCGGAGTCAATGGTATCTAATAAGTTTTTCTATCCATCTTCTTTTTTTCGTTGTATAATCAGGTTAGACTTGATTGTGTTCAACTGGTGGAAGCCAAATGTGATGTATAGTATAATAAAGAACTTCTAACGAACTTCTTTTTTATTTTTATTTTATGTATTTGTTTGTTTACTAGTAGGAAATAACACTGACAGCCTCTACTCGTGTCCTAGCTCGTCTGAGAGCTAGATTTGCCTCAATTGCTTGTCTCTTGCCCTGAGCTCTACTCAAGTTAGCTTCAGCTATTTCAAGAGCTTGTTGAGCTTCTTGCGGATCAATGTCAGTACTCATCTCCGCATCATTTCCTAAAATAGTGATCTCATTATTACTTATTCTAGCAAAACCGCCCATCAAAGCCACCGTTAACCATTGGTCGTTGAGGCGTATTCTCAAAAGACCTATATCTACAGCTGTGGCAATGGGGGCGTGATTTGGTAATACGCCAATTTGTCCACTATTAGTAGATAAAATGATTTCTTTCACTTT